TAAGCCGAACAGAATACGGACTTGCTTGCTCTATTTGATTCAGGACCTCTTGCTGCTGCGTCTCTTTCGGATTCGGTTCCTAATAAAAGAAAAAGATTGAAGCTATTCCGATTGAGAATACGGAAGAGGCTATGAAATAGAAGAAAGAAGGTGAGTTCGAACTCTAACTCAAGAGCCCTTACTCAAGAGGGCTTCTCTTCCTCTTATTGTCAGAAGTAAAATGGTTAAGTCCAGTTGGGGCAACTGGGCCAGACGACATTGATAGCGGAGTTTCCGTGGTAAGGTACAAAGCTTTTTGTCTGGGTCTTGGGCAGACGTACTCAACTGGTACAAATAGAAAGGCTCGTCCAGTGAGTGATGACACTGGCGAGTAAACTGCAAAAGGGTCTTGCTTGGTATAATATAAGCGGATGAGTTAGTTATAATTAGCTCAGATGTGACTTCGTTGCTCGGTTTCGGTTGCTTGACTCAATAATGGCCCTTCAAAGTCATTGACTCCGTATGAGAGCGATTGCACTCCTTTTTTGACCTCCGTCACCTCTGAAACTCGGCAAAGCTGCCTGCCTTTCTTTCAATGCTTTAAGTTTAAGATGGAAGTAGGTCGAGTATAGGGCTTTCTCGATCGGAGTCCAGACGGACTTGATTGCTTATTTCATTCCATCTCTGCTCCTGGAAACAAATCAAGATCAAGGATGTTAAAAAGACAGAGTCAACCGATAGATCAAAGAGTCACAAACCTTGCTGCCACCTAATCGATGAATCTTGTCCCCCTTTTGTGGCTTTAGCCCGCTTCTTGTTACCTTGTTACTAAACAAATTGCGTGCGTATAGAATGGGATCAAGACCTGTAGGTCGGTTCTCTCCCGAGTATCATTAGTGGGTCCACAGACTTTTTTGATAAAAAAGAAAGGATAGGTCCGGGGACCCCTAATATAATTTAATCACTCCTCTCATGCCGTGGATGGACTCTTATTCGATGTCAATCGCTCAGCTTCTTTGTTTAATGAAGGCCCATTCCCCCTGAGTGAGACCATTCCTTTGTCTTAACTCGGGCTGAAAAGGTAGATTAGCCCCTGATTTCACTCTTTTTGATTTCAAGCTACTTGCGCCTATTGTTTATTGGTCCAATGGCCTCACCGCTGGCTGTCCCTCTATTAAAATGTTGGGCAAGTGGCGGGGAATTACCCGTATTCAGTACGAGCAGAGTGGAAACTGCTCATACCTTTCGGACTTTGGCATTCGCCTGTCACCCGTAATCCGAAAAGACTGACCTCAATAATGTTCGCAATCAGACATTAGATCCGGATCGAAATAATACCCGATAAAAGATTCATCTATGCTGGCAAAAGCACTTTCAGAGCAATTGTCCCATCGAAGCCTCCCGCGAGAAGGTTTTTTGTTTAAGACAGCTTTTCGTGCCCTTACTTTTGAGTCTATCAGCTGCAACAAGGGCTGCGGGAACGAGTGCTGTGCTTGCCCCGACCGATACCACCATTCATTACCGTGAACCAGCCCCTCTTCCTCTTCAGTATAGGCAGGTCTTTCTTTAGAACAGATTCATTCCAGAGCAGAAAACCTAATTTAGAATCAGAATCGCGCTTGGAGACTATCGCTAGAACGAACAACACACCAGCGACCAGACTTGCTACGCTAGTAGGGCTTGTGGGCAAAGCAAGAGATCTTATTTTATCCTTAAGGATAGGGAAGTATACCTCACCTTCGGGGATTAGATTAGTTAGAGGACTTCCTTTAGCACCGAAAGTTGATCGTCGCTAAAGGAAGAGTGCGGAATCGGGTTCAAATCCTATACCAAAAAGAATCTTGATCAAAGCGGTAGAATCTCTCCTTAGTTTTTCAATTGAAAGCTAGTTATCCCCAAGGGCTTCTAGGGTGCGTTTTATAGGACGGTTTAAGTCAATCCACTTAATGTCGATGAAGATGAATGTAATGCTGACCAATCATCTTCATTTTCAAATCTAGGTTTAGGTTCCAATTTTCCAATCAAAAAAGAGTCAGCTCTTTATGAAAGCTATTCCCCCGTGAATCTTCTTAGTGCAGGTGTGAATCTCTTCGGCGAAAGCTATTCAGCTAGTGATCACCCTTTGTCAAAGACCTCTTGAATGAAGGCGTTCTTGGGCATTTCCAGTCGTATTTTAAAGTCACGGGTATTCGCACCAATTTGATTCATTCGAATGAATGACGAGTTTGAAGACGCTGAAAAAAGACTAGATAGCATAGGCTCAAACCCCTCTACATGTCTTTTGAGGTGGATTTTCCTTAGAACGCGGCTTTTGATGGGTAGCTGCAGGTCTCGCTCAGGGCGACCGTTCTCTTCATGCTCAGGAGGGGAACTCAGAGCCCTTGTCAAGGGTGAACCCTAGATATGGGATCGAAGTGGCTGCTAGAAAGAGAGAGCGAGTCCTATGTTCAATAATCTTATTGCTCCTGTGCTTAGGGAGCTACAGGAGAAGAAAAGAAGACAACAAATAACAGAAGGAAATGGCAAAATTCATTGATGAAAGACGGCCCACTGATTAAAGAAAGAAAGAAGTTGACTATATCGGAGTGGAAGTTGCATTTGCGCAAGATTCGTGGAACTGGGCATGGCAAAGACAGATCAATTTCCAATCAAGATCAATTCCTAAACGAACCATTTTATCGATTCGTTCTGGAAGTTCCCTCCAAAAAGGTGTCATATGTGTTGGCGGATCAATTTGATATAGCAATTGAGTCGAAACATAAAATGTATGCTAGCGGATCTGCTTGAGCTTCCTTAGCTTTAGGCAAAGTGGAAAGCTTAGTTTGAGCTATTCATTGACCAAAGTTTCCTCGGGTCATTAGAGTTGGAGTTTGAGTACCCGCAGCTAATCAATTGAAGACCCTTAGGATTAGGGTATGCCCCTCACCCAGAGCTAACAATTGGTCTTTCTTTTATCACTAGGTTCTTTAGCAGGAGTTCCTTTGCGGACCTTTCATAGAACCCAAAAGAAAAGGATACCGAGTCGGAGTACGGTACGATAGTTGTGTTTGTTAAAGACTTGTGTAACCGAATACAAAAAAAAATGTCCTCAAAAAGAATTGATATTTTCGGTTGTTGGCCAACCGCCCAGATTTTTTTTATAGTTTCTTTCTGCTCCCCTTTCTTATATATTGGGAAGTAGAAAAGGGAATGCCGGAGTTAGTCAGTTTTTCTTGTCTTTTGTGTCAATGTCAATGTTGGCTAATTAGCTTACTTATATTCCCAAGACAGCTTACTACTCTTATAGTTCTGTTTTGGGAGAAGGAGCCCTTTCTTCTTCTACTATTCCAGTGGCGGCATTCTCTGAGTAGGAGAACATTCCTCCCTAAAAAGCTCACTTTGAAAGTAAAGAAAGAAAAGAGAACATAAAAAGGATAGGCTAACTACCAAGCTGACTACGGTTCCCCCGCTCTAGGCTAGGCTGATACTGCTCTAGTTTCTTATTATGACTCTTCTCCCTCTGGGATCACTCCCATAGATAGAGGAAACCCTCGGGCGATCCAATCAAAGAAGACAATCCCCACCACTTTTGAATCGAAGGCAACGAGAGAAGCTTTTAATTGTACTATGACCCCTTAATGAGATGAGTGAATTCGCTTATCACTTCTTATTATTAATACATTCTTATTTTGTGAATTCGATATTCGATTTTTTTGATTTCGTTTTTCGCGTGAAAGTGGCTCGGCGCTTGCGCGCTGACTCCCTTATATTGAAATTGAGGTTACATCTTTGTTTTTGTTCGAAACGTTTGTGTTAATTATATCATTCTTTCAGGATTGAGATGCTTGTGTTAACTATATGACGAATCTTTTTATTGTTTAGCAACAGCCGATTCATACACTAAGTAAAGAGTCCCCGCATTCGTACTCTATTCCTAAGGCGATAGCTCTAGCGGAAACGCCTACTACTGAATTGGGCTTGGCACATTGAAAGTGAGAAACTTAACTTCGAGAAGTTGGCGTGAGATGATCAATCCTTCACCCGCCGATGAAACCTTTGTACATTTGGACTACCAACCAAAATAGTTTACAAACTTTGGCTTGATTACCCTGTCCATCTTCAGGAAGAGAAGTAAGATCTTGAGCCCTCTTTCTAACTTCTAACTAGAGAGTATAGTCCACTCCCTTGCCTTTCGGCTGATTCAATCTGAGATGATCATTTCTTGAATACGAATGAAGCCCTTACGCGCAAAGATCATAACGAATCGAGATTTCAAATTAGCTCCGGGAGAGCAGTTCACCCCAGAGGAAGAAAACCCGAATCCGAATCAACAATTGAGAAAGCTGCAAAAGCAAGGAGGTCAGTATGTCCCGTTCCTTTTCTGTAGTGAATTTCAGTCATTAGGACCCTCTTTACTAGCTCGTGCTAAGTGGACAGCCAAGCCCTTCCTCCCGCTTTCAGGGCGAAAGATTATTATGAACATAGAATTGCAGTACCTGAATCATGAGTTTGATGTTGAATGGCGCACGGCGCCCCATCTGACAAATCCATTGGACGACTGCCTTTAAAACAGGAGCGTATTCCTTCGAAAGAGCAGCTATTCCGGCCCGATTTCTTGGCCCTGTCATTGTAGTGGCCGAAGCCTTTCTTTTGGTGGTTCCACCAAACTAGAATGGTGGTTCGTTTTGAGTTCATACGTACTCTATTTCGAAAAAGGGGCTGGCTCTATCTGGAAGATTGGCTCGATGGCAGATGCTTCTCACCGGTAGACCACCCCAACGACAAAGGAACTGGAGGGCGGGTGCTCCGCAACAGCGGCAGTAGTGAACATTGCTACTAAAGAAGGGAGAGGGGAGCCTCTACCGCGGTTAGGTTCCCTCGCTACCCTAGTTTTTGGTATATGCGTTCCGGGAGTGTCCAATTCCCTTGAATCGTACTACCGCTTGTCCCCCTTGGGTATTACGAGGGAGGGAGGTTGTGTATCGCCAGATGTCCAATCCCATAGTATCTGGATTCGTAATACCTATCTATTTGATAGATCGCGCATGGGCTCGTAGGAAGCGAACTCATAGTAAGCAAGAGGGCCGGGAAGGGGGAGAAATTTCTGGATTAGATCGGAATAGACCTCTCGATTAGCCGACTAACTAAAGAAAGTTCAGTGAACCGAGTACGCTCAGTAACGTAGGAATAGTTCAGTAGTGGAGGAACCGTCTCTCCTTTTCGCAAGGGAAGAACCGATTTTATTCTTTCTACATATGCAGATAAGGGAATGAGATCGGGCGTTAAATCTTACCGTACCATTTCATTTGTGACCCGATAAGCGCTACGCTAGTGGTAGCGGGTGACTACGTGAGCTAAGTGAACGGTTGACGTACTTCCTCGTAGCGGCGTGGTACCATTCAGTGCTACCTTGACCATTGCTTCTCGACTAACGGTGGTAATATGTATTCAACCTAAGGACTTCCTCCATAGCAGTCTAATCCAACCGATACCAACATGATCGATAGAGCAAACATAGAAAATAGCCCAGCCTCTAGTGATGATCCATTTACTTTGTGTATTTCCCTTCTTTGTCTCGAACCTAGTAGTTCGGAAAAGGCATGGAAGTAGGCTGGTTGGAAGTTTTTGAGCTCAGTGACCGCCTTTATTTTTTATTTATTGTTTTTGTTTTTCGGGAAAGCTATGAGAGTTGGATGGGGGCTTAACAGCTGAACCCCTTCGGCCCACATTTCTTCTCTCACAGCGCAATAGCCAGTTCACAATCCGTCACGAGACCCGACTTCGAGGAAATTGGAGTCACAAAGCAATGGTTTTGTCGCAGGACATGCTGCCACCCTAACAACATACATGGTACTGCTGGAGCAACTGGAAGAATTCAAATAGAGAACACCACACTAGGCATGGAAGCACGGGAGAATAGCTCGAATAGGCATTCCAGCTCTGCCATCTTCCTTGACGGGCTTCTGGGATACCTTAGTGATCGGTTGGACAGAAGAAACTTGACCACGAGAAACTGTTTTAATATTAAAAAAATAAAAGAGAACAACCCTGAACCATGCTCCGGTGAGATACAATACCTACTTCCAGTACTTCCAGAGGGAAGGGACTCTATAACATCAAGACCCCTCGAGGTATATCAAGAGATATTGAACGTAGAGCAGAAAGGCTATACAACGAAGGAACCCGAACCACATTCAGAAGAGCGTGCGTGCTCACTCTTGTCGGAGCCTTCTTCTCCAAAGAGACTCACTTCTAGGGGAGCGGGGGCTTTATTTAATGAAATAGTAAGCCAATAAAATCCATAGGAAGTCCGCGGATGGCGTGGGGGTTGAAGTTGAGGACTTTCCTTGGAGCCCTCGAGAATGCTGTCGCTAACCCGTTAGGGGGCCCAGGGAGTACCATGAGTGGATGTGTAGAGATAGGACCGGTCGAGCTATTCTATCCTTATCGGGGTGAGTTGCGAAGCTAGTTCCCGAGTTCTTCTAAATACTAAATATAAGAAAAGCAGATTAGTGTAGAACTGCCCAATCCATCAGATGTAAGCACCTACCTGTGCTTCTCAAGCTAAAGCTCAAAAACTGGGTTTACCTTAAGATATGGGACGAGACCAGGTACGCTTAGTAGCTTGAGGTTTTTTTCCGGCTCAGGATGCCCCGACTTAGAAGAGGTAGGATACACTACCTTGTACAAGGTAAAGAACGCTTGCTCTGTAGGAATTGACATAAGATTTCGAATCATCATTGATGATGACACTGCCGGCTGGGGCAACCTTTCGATCTAGGCCTGACTGAAGAGAACCCTAGCCCTACCAATTATCGTACCAGATCGCTTCGAAAGTGAAATCTTGATTTATGAAAAATACAACCCAGACTCTTTTGCCATTCAATTCAGGCATTTTCTCAGTTATTAGCTGAGTTGAGTTGAACAAGCAATGGAAAGATCACGAAAGACAAGTAAGATTGTTCACTCATAAAACAGGAATAAAGTGGTCAATCATTTAGGAGGATTAAAGAAGAAATAGAACTGATGTGATCTCCAAAGAAGTTGTGTTCTTTCCTTGGAAACCTTCATTTGTGAGCTCGTAGGTAGCGAGGGAGCCTATAAATTAGGATACCTTGCCCAGAGAACTCACTTATAGAAGAGCTTAGCTAAAAATCTGACTTGAATAAGAAGGGCTCCAACTCTTCTAGCATTTCTTTTCCCGTCCAAGACCACTAGAGTTTAAGACGGATTTTTTTTAGATGTAAAGTGGACGATTGAGCAAGAGAAAGCGGTTCGGCGGTATAAGAGGTTGGATCATCTCTTGCAGACTCCACGGCACCAGACGCTGACGCTTAAGGAGGGCACTCTGGGGAAAGATCTCTATTACTTTCCAACAGTTCTTCTCTAGTTATAGATGGGGCTCCCGCGTTACCTCGACCCAAAAAGGTGGAAATCGGTTCCGGGATAGCTGACTCTCTTTTTCCATCCTCAGATCCCGAAGGCAGACTTTTCTTTTTTTTTTAGGAGAACTTTTCCAGGCAATACTAGGCTTCCTCGCTATCCAGGATGAGGTATCTATGCAAAAGATACTTTCTAGGTTTTGGGTGGTACGGTTCGAATCAAGGTTTGGAGGTGAAAGACGTTAATGCTAAACCTATTCCCTCGCAGAGTTAGTCTCCCTTCTTAATAGGGGTTTACTTCGGAAAGTATGTTACCAGCTGAAGGCAGTTAACACAGGGGTTTGGGGTGGCTACAACTGTAGTTTAGAAACTTGGGTACGAGACAAAAGTTGGGTATCGACAAGAGAAGTTCTGAATCCAACGCTTTGGACTAAGACTTTGAGGCAAGGGGCGTGCCTGTCTCTAAAGAAGGTTTCTAAAGCTATCTATGCAAGGAAGAATCTGATTTGGGTATGCGTAATTTTTCGGTGCCGAGGCAGTTTTTCGGATATTCTCGGATAGGGCGGTCGCTCAGTGACAAGTAGGGCTAACCCCCGGTCAAGGTAAAGGCATAGGCCTTTTCTTTCCTCAACTTATAAAGTGATAAAGCCAAATCCTGCGTTTTAAGAACCAGATAGGTAATATGACCTGAGAAGAGTACGCCATAAACTTAACCTTTTTGATTACCTAGGGTTTTTTCCTTTATTAAAGAAGAGGGTGAATCCCCTGAATTCAAGGAGATGGAAAGAAGAATTAAGAAGAAAGGGGTTCAGTCCCTCTCGCTACTCTACTTAATAAAGTAGACAGGAAAGAAGGCTTGTAAATGGCCTTCTGAAATGAAGAAGATGTTGAAGCAGCTACGCTTGGTTGCTTTCAATAAAGCTTAGAATACCAGGTTTTTACCTTTCAGTGAGTGCACGCAGTCAAAGGGAGCCGGATAATTTCCCTTTTGATCACCTTCATGGCTCATCACCTATCAATACCAAATGTTAATGTTAGTGTTGTGATAAGGGGCGGTCAATTTCTTTCTAAAGAAGAGGTTCGTCTTTCACGGGATTAGTCACTTGAAGCCAAACCGTAGTCATTGTTATTATTCTTATTTTTTTATCATAGAGGAATGAGCAAAATACCACAGAATATTTTCTTCTACGTCAGACGATGCTATTGCTGCTCTAGACATTGTTCCTAGACATAGAGATAAGCATAGAGACGTAGTTCCAAATAAGCCTTATGGCACAGACTTAGTTGCTACGTCCAATGTTGGCACTCTTTTGATAAAGAAAGTGTGTCGTTCTCGTTGTTTTCTATCCTCGCCGATGCGACCGGGTGTTCTTTGTGCTGCTGCAGACTTCGTTGAAGGAAATCCCGAGAAGCAATCCGGTGAAGGCAGTTCTAATTGTAAATAGAGAAGGATCCGCTTTCTTTCTGATTTTGATAGGAGTCTTCTTGATCGATCCTCGATCTCTAGATAGAGTGGTCCTCTTTCTCGGCAATGTCAGATCAGGAAGATCGAACTCTTTCCTCTCATGAAAGGGGTTGTAGCTTCCCCAAGAGGGGGTGGGGAGGAATTCAGTTGACAACGCGGCCTCAGCCACCGACGGAGTGGCTCTGCTCTCTTCTCTGTCCTCTCATCGGGCAAGGAGAAAACATGCCTTCGGGAACGGAGTTGTTGGTGAAAAGTCCATTTCGTAGGTGAAATGTTGTAGGAGAGAATCGCCGGCTAGCTCGTGAAATCTAACCTCTACCTTTTCAGGCCGGAGTTCAAAGTAGTTCCTGAAGGGCAAGAAAGAAGTAGGTGAAAAGAAGCGGAACTTCACTGCTGGTTTGGAACCCTCCCTCAAAGCATTTCCGCATATCCTATTTGCAGTCTTTCTGCTTTCGAGCCAGTGTAATATGCATTTAGTTCCTCGCCCCTTCCAGTTGCAGTGCCAATTGCTAATCACTCACCCAAAGTCCCTTGGTGTTGTGGCAAAAAAGAATTTTTCGGAAAGAAAGGCGCCTTCTAGATAGTTGATAAGACGAATTCGACGCCACTGAGTTCAATTCTAAGCTAAACCCATTCAACTTCAGTCCTAATGTCTTCCCCTGCGTTGATAGAAAGAGCTATCCTACTCTTATATTGCTGTGCCAGTTGGAGTTCCCAGGCATATCAAGTACTTAAAAACCTTTCATCTATCGAGAAAACCTACCCAGATTCCATCGAGCCTGCCTAGCTGACTTCTAAAGAGGTTGCATTCCTCCTTGTAGGCAGAGGCAGCATTAAAATGAAAGTAAAGCACAAGCAAGTCAATCCAGCAGAGGATGAAGATGACCAGTTCGTTTGAAAGAAGAGATCTTGATCAAATGGTCAAGCAGAAAGCACAATTGACTTCAGTGGAGAGCTAACGATTTCGCTATCTCCCCCTGGAAGACTGAGCTATCGATATGACTGGATTACTCTATATTCAATGTCGCACCAAGGGAGTCATTCCTCACAAAGAAGGATGGAGTGCTCGAGCGAAGCGAGAGGGGCGAGCTCGAAATGCCGGCTCATGGGGGATAGTACCACAAACCGCCTGCCGTAGCAACAGACAGGCATTGGATGATTTACCGCATTATTAAGATTAAACCGTACGACTGCACCACACGAGAATTAGATATTTGTTTCAAAGACGTACTTCGCTTAGAATAGAAGTTAAAAAGCCGTCCCACTCAGAAGCCGCTGGTCAAGGCACCACGGCAACAAAGGCAACACGTACGATTCGGTTTGCGTACGTACGATATGAAGAAGCAGCTTATTCTCCACACAGCGTATCATCTTATACTCATATCATAAGACAACAACAGGAACACCTATACCGTATAGGTAGCGTATGTGTCTTATATCTCTTTCAGTCAAGTAAGAGCATGGCTTAAACCTGCTCCTCATTGGCTTTGTCTCATATCTCCTTCTAGCCCGGTAAGGAAGCCATTTCTCTTCTTGTTATTAGGAAGACCAAGAAACCAATATCTAGATTCTCTAGTGGAAATTCCGATGTTCATTGCTTTAGTAGAACTTTCCCTTTCCTTTTCGAAGCCTGAACTCCGGGGTCGGAGAGCCACCAGACCGATACCTGAAGAGAGACCTAAAGACCGATAGTTAACTATTAGGAAAGGGCCACTGCGATCTAAAGCTTTTGACCGTTGACTATATTAGAATGTTCTTTCAGACGCGCTTGCCAGAGACTGACCTTGACAACGAAGTATGTTAGCTTCTCCTGTCAATAGATTCTTTGGATAGGGGCAAGGGACCAGAAAGGAATATCAGAGGGAGCCAGGGGAATACTTGTAGGGAGCAAAAAAGCTTCCCTTTAACTTAAGGCTTGAGCCTCATCCCTATCCAAGGAAATACCTGAAGAGACTGACCCTCGCACCCGCACCCTACCCTATGAGATAGATTTAGTAGTTGTTGTGCGACTCTGACCATCTATGTAGGCAGATGAGACGATCGATTCTATTCCTTCAGAAGCTTTCGGAAAGATAGGGATTTTTCCGACTGCTGGGGAACACTCGCTTAGGTACGGATAGTAGTAGGGGCTGGCCTCGAGAAGGAGGTACGAGGATCATCGAACGGATTAAGTGGATTGCTTTATCCGGCTCGGTACGGATGGGAGGATCGGAGGCTGGAGTTGGGTCGTTCTCTTTCGTTCCGGCTATTTCTTATCAGCCATGCCTTTTCGTTTGGCTGTCGGATCAGTGGAAGATACTTCCCCTCTTCATGGTGAAATGGCAGAAGCGATTTAATATTCCTATATCCGAGATCTTCGATTTGTTTTGGTTCTAAGTTTGCTAATAGGTATCTGTATCTATATCTGGTGGTCTTCCGTACCGTGTACCGTATGAATTGCTCGCTATGGCCATACAATCACCTGATTTAGGACTACTAGTAAAAGTCGGCTAAAAAAACATTTCTTCATCATTTCTTTTAGTATTCACGAAATTAAAAGTACGAGAGCGGGGAAGCGGCTCTTAATCAAGCTACGAAGGATCTTCTATCTCCACAGGAGTCTTTTTTTGCCCCATTGAGAATAGAAAGCCAGGGAAAGAGAAGAATGGCATTATCCTTCTTTTTAGCTACTTAGCTCTATCTGAATCAGTTTCACTCAATGGAGTGAATCTAGATGTTTATAATTTATAAAAAGTAGACTTTGAGAAACATTCTTATGAATATTCCTACAAATGTAATCACGAAATCTGTCCTATGGAGGATTATAGATTAACTGTACCGGATATTCCCCCTTTATTAATATAAATATTTAAAAATAAGATAATTATGAGATTGTTCGTTTTTTATCCACAAACCACCAACTTAAAAAAATAGATTCCTCTAAGGAGAAAATTGTTTTATTTGATGGGGTAGTAAGTCGTCAGATTCCCGGAAGTATTTAAGAAATTTACTATTAGGTAATCTAGCAAAGAATTCAATCAAGATGGGTCTGTTTTATATTATGATAGAATATCAGGTAGTTATAGTCATTATGGGTAGTAATTCATGCTGAGCCTGGTGCCTCACTCGCATTCTATAGATGCCTATTGGCTTTGCTTTAAAGATCGATCAAATCAACTTGAGGAGCGAAGCAGTCTGGGTATGGTACTAGAACCCCGATGAGCCCAGCTGAGATTCATTGCAACTCTTGCAAACATTGAAAACAGATCGATTCCACTCCTATGAGAGATAAATAATCATAAATAATCATGGAATTATTACTTTATAAAAATGCTCATGAATAGAATATGAGTCTTTGCTTAGAACATTATTACCGCATATTAGGCATTTTCCTGATTCAGAATGTGTTTCAAGTGATTGCTGAATCAGATCAGAATTATCGAAATCGTCAAGTTCATCGATATGGAGATGTTTTGGTTCTTCCATCCTTCTCTCTTTCTCCGTTCTATATCCATATATTCTTTATAAAATAAAATCCATTTCTCCTAAAATACCCCTTTTTTTTTGGAAAGAAAAGAAAGACAGCAGGAGCAGCCACAAGAGCAAGGTCAAAGGAAGCTAGAGCAGCTGAGTTGCTGAGCTCAAAGGGCTGAGTGACAAGGCTCAAGGACAACTACCATCTTTTTACGCTACAAGGAGTGAGACCACTCGCCCATATGGAAGGGAAGAGGCCATTCGAGCAGAAGCAGAGAAAGAATTACTTTAGCTCTACAGTCAGGACTCGAGTAGGTAAGAAGCATCCAAGGCCTTTGAAGTGTAAGGCACGGAGGTAAGAGGAAGGACTCTCTCAGAACAGAGTAGCGAAACGAGCAAGCAGGAGATGCTGAGTTGACAGATTAAGGAGAGTGCGCCCTATGAATGAAAAGAAGCACCAGCGCTCATATAATTTCATTTTCCGATCTCTAAAGCTAGGAAAAATGCCATCAAAACACACTATTCGACTAGCCGTCTTGTATTGTGATGAGAACAACTCGAACCATGGATCCACCAAATAACTTCTTAATAAAATGTCACAAAGAAGAATAGAATCGGCATGAGATTGAGAGACAAAAACGAGAGTCCGAACAGGAACAGAATAAGTCACATTGGCTGAGCCCCTTAGCGGCTTATGGGACAAAAGGGGACCCTTCTCCGATTGATCAATCGAAAACAACGGAACAGAAGGAGGCATAGGGGTATGGACCGGTAAGAAAGAACGCAACCGTAGCGAAAAGCACAGCCGCATCTAGGGCTAAGCATCTTTGAAGCCTCATTTAATTGAATTGAGTCTTATTCCACCCTTAAGAAGTTGGGGTCCTCAATAAAAGGCAATGTTTCATTGAGAAAGTCCAAGTATCTAGTAGCATAGTTAGAAGTTGTTCCAGTCGATAAAGCAGTAGATGAACCAATATATTCTGGTGATTTTGCAGTTGGTTCTGTTTATAATGTTATAATGACGATCCAGTTCCATATCCTTAATCCTTAGGATCCCGTAATAGCATATCCTATAGCAGATCGAGCAGATCCAGCTGCAGAGACAGTTGTCGTTGTTCCCACTTAACTCATTTAGTTCCGTTTGTAGATTATTTTCCATATACTTTGATAGAACGAGTAGCTGTTACTGACCCAGTAGCTAAGGCATAGGTAGCGGAGATAGTAGTATCATAGCTAGTTTCATCTCGAAAGCTAGAAGCAATAGCGCCAGTGGCGGGTGCAGTTTCACTAGTTATGCCGGGTTAACTACCTATTTCGGGGAAAGAAGAAGCAAAACCAAAGGCACCAGAGGCTGGGATAGCATACATCAGAGACAGAGGCGAAAGCATAGCCAGTGGCAAAGACAGGAAAAACCTGATCGAAAGCCGTCCGCAGTAGCAAAGCTAGCAGCGGGAGTATCAGGAAAGGCAAAGGCACACAGAACGAATCCCGTCCTACCTTTTTTATTTCTAATAGGAGGTTGGTTGCCTAGACACCATTCCCTTCCCCTCTCAAAGTGAAGTCATAATTCAAGGATTCCTCTACAAAAGGGGATGATCGAGCGAGATCAGTTAGATAAGCTACAGCCCCAGCAGAAGCCCTTGTTGGGGATGTCATACTGGGTAGCCTTTCACCTCTCCTGTGCTTTACCTTCTTACTTTCTCTTTTCGGCATAAGATAAGCTCTTGCCCATGAAGAAGCTGTTCTTGCTTAAGTTGAACCAGCTGTGAAATAAGCAATTGGTCATGTTCACGAGTCAGCTCTTCTCGCTTTGCTCTTGATGCGGGTCTTGTCTTAGCGAGATCTGCTGCTATAGAATCAGTTGCAGTTATGATTAACGGATCTCCATCTAGCTTCTTCAGTGGCAGGGGGCTGCGGTTTGAGACAGGTCTCTTAGAGCCTCTCTTTTCACCCTAGTCATGGAAACGAAAAAGAGAAGAAAATGCTCTTGATCTTAGCTGGATCTGTAGCCAGCCTTTCTCTTTCTTTCGTTCTTCCACCTTCTTGTTTTTCATGAGTGGGACTGATTCTTTCTTATCAATCTATACCATAACCAAGATAACCTCTTCGAGAAAGCACTAATGAACTACGACATCCCTGACACTTATGCGGTGAGATACCAACCATTCGATATGCCCACAAAGCTAAGAGGCCACTGGCACCGAATAAGACCCATAAAGAACACTAACCACCACCGGCATATGATGCCATCCGATAAGGGGGCCTCTTTAGGCAAAGAATTGGACCAACGATTCGAATCATTATGCTCGATAAAAGGAATAACTCCAATAGAAAACAAAAAAAGTACTACTGCTAGTAAGATAGCGATCCAGGCAAGACGCGCACCTCTTCCGCAGCGAGGAAGTTTTCCTTAATAGCCTAATCCCGCCGCGATCGTCTTTAGTCTCTAAACCCTCGTAAGGCCACCTCTCCTCAATCTCTACGATTGCTTGACTTAAACAACACTCTCTTTTCTTTCATCTGTGAGATCATTTCGAATATTCACTCTAGGATCTAACTCTCTGTCTTTCGGGCCGGAAGTCTTCTTCCTTTATTGCCAAATCGGGTCAGTGGAAGCTCTTTTGAGTCGCATCGTTCTCAATTGCTTTGATCCTCTGTCTATGAAACCTTCCTGAATTCAGTGGAAAATTCCTTTGTACTTGAGTGTACCAACAGACTTTTGCCAGTTTTTCTTTCTGTTCTCTAAGTCTGGGAAAAGGTAAATTTCTAGAATTCCAATCGGGAAAGACTAATGCAATAAAAAGCACTGCATCGGTTACGGATTCAATCACAGCTTCTACGATCAGATCTGAAGCGGCAACTTCTATTCCATCAACACCTGTTATTCCAGCAACAGGGACGGTAGCGAGTCAAGAAGGTAATCAAGGCAATGAAATTGAAGAAGAAAGAAAGATCAGATGCATCGAATCCGATGTTTTCAAAGGGAATGAGTCAATGCGCATTGCCAGTTGATGGGAATAGTGTCTCACGTCGACTTTGAGATCTGATCTTGGGGCACTATGATATAGTTGAAAAGGATTGATTGGCTAAGGGCCTTTTAAAGCAGGAAGCATCCAAAGCAAAAAAACGGAATTAAAGAAAGCGTCAGTGTAGAGTGCAGTCAGAAGTCAACTGATTGACCATTAATAGTTGAAATTAGCCCTATAAGGTAAGGTCTTTCTAGCACTCGTAAAGCCGACATTGAAGACATAGCCCTAGTTTTTTTTCAGGTAAAATAGAGGGTATAGGGATGATAAGGCATCGCGGGGAAGGGGTTTGATTGCTAATGAGATGAGTGGAAGAGCCGCTTTCGGTCGAGGCAGTATGAAATACTCCTAGAATTTATAGAAAGATTCTATATAGTCAAGAGCTCATACCCGTTATGATGCGAAATTTACCCGGTATTGTGCGATCTCCGATTGCCTGTTATTCCTATAATTTTTTTATATTATGGCTTGCCTATTGGGATAACTGTTATCGCTTCGCACCTTTAAAGCTAAAAAAGCTCCTTACTTTGGACAGAGAGTGATTGCCGACACTCTATCTATAGGATAAGCAGCTAGATCGATTCCTAACAGGAGAGCTTGTCTCTCACTATGCGTAACAGTAACACATTGAATTGGACCGCTTCGCCCCTATACCACTGATATTCCTTTCCTTCAATCTATCTTCTCGGTCCGTGCCTATGATATTCCTTTCCGTTGCCCTTGCTTTTCTATGTGATTTGTTCTAAGAAAAGCGAATTCTCTATTACCTTCCCCGAATCTTTTCAATTCTTTACTTCTCGCTACAAGTATTCCATTCCGTTCGTACGGTTCTCTATTACTCGCTACTTGCATTGATCGATAAGGCCGATTCCAACTCCTCTTTAAATACTTTCTTGCCGTCTCCGCTTTCGTATAGGGAATACGTCTTTTCCAACAAAAACGGATATTCCCTTGCTGTTGCCCCGGTCTTTCTCTAGCTTCTCTGCTTCATCTGCTACGTATTCCTATTCGCCGATTGCCTTGGAGGAGGTCAAGGTGGGGATGGCTCGTGTGGAGACATAACTCAAGGAATAAGTAAGTAGAGGGGATCAAAGCTACTAATGAGGAGCTGAGAATCAAGGTTGCCATCCTTGAGAGGGCTGTGGCCATTCCGAATCCAAGCCATATAATTGGGGGATGCTCAAGCTTTTTATAACTTTCTTTGGCTGATAGAGCAAGACTTCAAGGCTTCCAAGATGGAGGAGGAGGAACATAAATATGGGTGTACTTTTTTTCAGTCCACTCCCTTGCCGAAAGCTTTGCTACCTACACTTAGCTTTGAAAGAGTTGTGGAAGCTGCCAGTCCTGGTTGAGGAAAAAGACTACTCCAAATAAACCCGAGTCAGGTACAAGAAAAGCGAAAAAAGCTCTTTAGCGGTCAACTTTCTAATGGAATCTAATTCTTGGTGAAGGAGCGAAAGATAACTCGAAAAAGGCCAATAGGTATAGGAAAGATCGTCAAATGTCTCTCTCTTATAGCGCGCTTAGCAGCTCTTTCTTCTTTTAATGGCAACTTCCATCAACGGCCCTTACAGGGTTCATCCAGGCTGCCTGACTGCAGGCATTCAAGTAAAAAGTGGGTAAGACTCCCCTACACGCTTACCTATCTATCTAAACATGGCATTCTCTCCTTCTGCCTTTATGCGACTAGATTCAATATGCCTAGGACACGGTTTTCCTGCAAGCTGAGTGTGTAAGGCCCCGCAGGGAACTTTATGCCGCTATCATGTGCGGATAAGCCTTCCGATTAGCTTAGCCCACCCCGATCTAAGATCCTCTATAGGAAGGTCTTATCTATTCAAAAACCAAGCTATCTATACCAGTAAGCCCACGGTTTCATTCCAATGCTTTGATTAGTTACGAAGACGTGAACCTTTTGACTTTGCAAGAGTAGTTTCATCGGTGGAAGGGAGGGGTTCGACTGAAGCCCGACCTCTATGATCTGAAATGAGTGCGGAAATGTCCCTTTAAGAAAAGAAAAGGATCTAAACAGAAAAAGAGCCCTGAGGTTTAGTCAGCTATTGTCTTATTTTATTTTTTTCTTCTCGATGAGAGGCTTCCCCAACAGCACTGGTTTGTCAACCTCCATGGAATCTTTTTCTATTACTGACACCAGGAGCCAGCTTAAATTGCTAAAGCAACTCCCGAACCTAATTCCCAAGGTCACATATCTGTCGCATAAAGAGAAAATGCAAAAATGCATAATAGTTTGAATCCCCAATAGGGCAGGCATTAATATGAAAAGGTTGCCCCTCCAGCTGGGACATCATCCACAGCTAGATCCTCCTTTAGTTTAGGAAGTAGATCCAAAGGGCAAAGAGAGCCACCCGGTCATCATGGATAAAACTACCACTCTTTCAATTGGCATCTAACCTCATTCGATGGTGGGGTTGGTCTCGCTTCAGAAGGAGTGAGGGTGGGTGTCATTCATTCATCGAAGGGCGGGAGAGGTAGCTTACTAACCTACTGGAGTAAGTAGTCTTGTCCGAAAGCCTCAGGCGAAAAGACAGCTTAAAAGTAAAGTAACAAGGTTCTGAAAGAAAGACAAGCCTTAAGGCAACTAAAGCTAGGAAGGTAGGTTCAAGTGACTAGTCTTTCTTATCCGAAAGCAAGCAAGACAACAAGGGAGGTTTTAGGCAACTCGCTGCTTTCGAGATGGCTTTCCTTGCGGGTGTGCCCACTTGTTTTCCTATTCAAGTTCTGGTTCCTATTTAAGAAAGTTCAGATTGTTATTGCCACCACTTACCCTACACTGGTCAAAAGGTTAAATGGTTTTTTTCTTAACTTAAGATGAGTTAGGTTCTTTACGCAAAGAAGTCAGGCTTTCTTCCAGGTATAAGCCCATTCCCTTTCAACAATCCAAATTTTTTGTTGTTTTTTTCTTTCTAGTTGAGATAAGGGGAGTAGGAGACGGAGAGGAGGGCAGTCACCAGTGACGGAAAGGAGCTAGTTACCATAGGAGCTACAGATTCCGAAAGCTGTACTACTGTCTTCTGGGGCGAACTCCCTATCTTGATCGAAGTCCTGAAAGGCTTGCTTATGGTAATCCTAGGTCTAAAAGACGTAGGCTTATCAAACTGAGTTAATTGCATAGTAAAGAGGAACTAAGTGCTGGTGATCGGAACGTGGAGAACTCAGGCCGCTGGTAGTAGAGGAGAGGCTCAGAACCCATTTCCCGGCTTATACTATATAAGATGGCCGGGTTGCTCAGCCCATCTTAAAATTAAAAAAAGATCTTTTGGGTTAGCCAATCCAGTAAAGGAGCGGCATGCAGTCTTCCTCCTTTCCAGCTCTGAATCAAATAAAGAATTTCGGACTGACATATCTGACTGTAATGATTAAAGAACTGCATCTCATTCCTTCGGGGCCTTCTGTTTTGCAAAAGAGTTCCTACTTGTACTCTATGTACTGACTGCCTGCCTCAATGCCCGTTGACTTACTGGTCACTTTACTGAGTTCCTAGGAACGAGCAAGGAAGATTTTGAACCCCAACTACTTTGAAAGCTAGTTTCCGGGCATTTTCGGGGAGTAGCCCGCTTCCCATTACTCAATGGGGCAATTCCTCTCCCTGTGGTCGAGCGTCTTTATATATAGGAAGAGAAAGAGAATCACCTTAATACTAAGGCTTTTCCCCACTAACTAATTAAGTTTACGACCACTGAACAAACTTGGTTGACGAAGATGGTTTATGCGCCGCTAATGTAGCGGCTTGTCGAGCATTTGACAAACTCACACCATCCATTTCAAATAGGATTTGTCCCGTGGACACACGAGCAACCCAACCCGTAGGATTTCCTTTTCCTCTTCCCATTCTTACTTCTGTAGGTTTCCCAGTAATAGGGAAATCTGCGAGAACTCTTACCCATATCTTACCATTTCTTCGGAATTGTCCGCTCATAGCACGATGGAAGTGTCCGATTATAGCCCGACGCGCTGCTTCAATGGCTCGATATGAAAGACGACCAGCTCTACAACTTTTAGTACCATATCTTCCAAAACCAAGTTGTGTACCGTCCGGTTTGCAACGCCTACTACATCTGCCTTTACGATATTTACTATATTTCGTACGTTTCGGATATAGCACGTCCCTTTTTTTTTTTACTATATGAAATCCACACTTTGACACCTGAGATTCCGTAACGAGTAGATACTTCCGCAGGAGCATAATCGATTTTCTGGTTAAATACATTACGAGATGTTTTTCCATACTTTCCGCATTCAGTTCTAGCTATTTCTGCACCTTCTAATCGACCTGAACAACATATACGGACCCCCTCCACCCCCTTTTTCATTACTAATGGAATATCCTTCACTATTTTACTAAAAATGGAACGAAATGATCTTGTTTTGTTCCTCGGTTGAAAAGAGATGTCTTGAGCAATCGGAGAAGCACTTTGATAAACAGATTTGATCTTGACCGATTCAATTAAGGTATTAGTGTTTGTTCTATTAGACAACAAAGATCGCATTTTTTTCACTTCGTTCAAATAAGAGTTGTACCCGTACGGAATTCTTCTGTTTCTCAGTATGATCTCTATCATCATCTCTATTCCCTTTATCAATTCTCCTATCCTACCTAGGTCTATGAATTTCTCTATCAATTCCATTACCTTATCCTTACCCATGAGGTTCCAACATTTTATCCTTAATTTACCTAGGAGTTGTTCCCGGGCATCC